TCGACGCAAGTTCGAATTTGCGACAGGATAGGTAAAAATAGAAATAAATTGATCAAATATTCCTGGAAAAATTCTGTCACTTATACTTAATGGAGTCTTGTATAGAATATCAAAATTGATCCAATTTCTACCTATTATTATGATATTACGATCTGATGGGATACCAACAAAAAAATAAATGGTTCAATCTCCTCTCTATGAATGAGATAAAGACAGAATAATCAAAAGTAGTATAGAGTTTCCTTTTTTTAACACACTAATTCAAAAAAGAATTCGCGGATTCTTTTTGGTAGTGAGTGGGATTTATAGAATACGATAAAATTGCGTTGCGTAATATAATATAAATATACTAAGAATTGTATTTATTAAGTACATGCTGATACGGCTATCTATCTAGCCATATATCACAACTTTTATTGAAATTTCACTTGGGACAACATGGGCCACACTCCATCAAAATTTGTATTTTCTATTCAATATATTCAAATATTCAATGAAAAATTGAAACAGGATGATTCTCTATAGGGATATGTACATAAGAGAGAGATCCGGCTTGGTATCTAGGTAACAATTTCTGTTCTGGGATTTACATATATACATATATGTTGTTATAATTGAAATTGAAAAGGATTGATTATTGAAAAAATGAATACTGATTAGTCATATTAGTCATAAATTAATTTGATTTTATGATTTTCTTTTGCCATTCAAGGAAACCAAATTTCATTGGAGATAAAAATGGAAGAACCATTCACTAATTCAAAGTAAATTGTTAATGGTTCTGATTTGCCTCAGTCTGTGACCGGAAATCCATTTTTTCTACTCTCAATAAAAAAAAAGAAGGGAAGTTTTTAAGCTTGAGATACAATCAATCGAAGAGAATAATATAAACTAGATCCAATAAAAAAAAAGAATTAGTAATAGAAATAGAATATAGATAATATTTTTATCTATTTTGGACCGAATTTGGCGGCATGGCCAAGTGGTAAGGCGGGGGACTGCAAATCCTTTATCCCCAGTTCAAATCCGGGTGTCGCCTGATCAACAAAAGATCGGGGATTTCTTATCCTGTTGATCTAAATTCGATGAATTTTTGCTCCGCAAGAAGCAGAGGCAAAGGACTAAGCGGACGTGTCAATACTTGATTTTTATAACCCATAGCATAGGTTTTATAAAAGACTGTAATTTTTTTTTCTCAAAATCTGGGTGTAGCCCAAACAAACCGGTATCAATAGGGATGAAGCAACTCTCACTTATTAATTTAACGATAGGTTCGGGCCATTTATTTTATTTAATTGAAAAATCAAATAAACGGCGAGAGTCAATTCAGGGATTCAGAACTAAGGTCGGAAATCTCGGTATCCGAGGGTTCCTAAAGGGCACTCCTTTTTTGGTACTAGAATTGAAGAAGAGATTATACGATATCATATCAAGATCTCTTAAACTGCCCTTATTAAACAAAGTAGTGTCTCGCGATACCGTCTGGTATTAAATTAGATCGGATACGATGATGGGAAATCTATTTAGGAGTTGTGGAAAGGCCCGAAGATACTTTTTATCCAGACTCACGAGAGGCTATGAGTGCTCAGACATGCAATCAGAATGGTTGGTCTACTCTTATTTTTATAGAGTAAATAGAGTAAAGTTCAAAGTTGAAAAGAAAAAATGTATGTAGGAATAGTGGTGGTGGGTTCTCCCGATTCTTTCACAGAAAGAAAGACAGTAAGCTTAGATCAAATAGGAAATAGAGGTATCTGATAGATAGTTATCTCTCTTGATGGTATATTTTTATGCTTTTTGCTTAGTAAAGAAAGATATCAAAACAAACAAAGGGTCTTACTATTCTTACTCTTACATGCTCCACTCCATTAGAGGAGCATTCCTTTGCTATTTCCAAAGAAAAAACGTGTGTATCATCGTATTTGTACTTAATGCTTCCTGATTCTAGCAGAAACCCTAAAATATAGAAACTTGTTACGAGTGTATTCATTGAATTGGTTTGGTTCATCAACAGTCTTAACTCAGAATCCTATTTTGACTCTGCGCCATTGATTCCACTATGATTATTAATCAATAACAGAATAATTCCTTCATAGAAATAGGGGCATAATTCACATGGATATAGTAAGTCTTGCTTGGGCTGCTTTAATGGTAGTCTTTACATTTTCCCTTTCACTTGTAGTATGGGGAAGGAGTGGACTTTAGGGCTGGGGGCACTACTAATTGAGTAATCGATTGCTCAATCGAACTGTATCAACTCTTTATTGATCATTTTTCGAAGCCTTAAAAAAAAATCTCTTCAAAATTGTACTTGAATACAGTAATGAAAGATTATCATCATTGTATTTCGAAACTCAAAGAAAGTCGTTCCGCTATTACGACAATACATATTTGCTTTCTGCTGGAAACGAAGCGATTAGTGATTGTCCAAAAAGGTCCTACACATAAATAACACAAAATAAAATTGGATCTTTCTTCGACCATATATCACACATTTAACATTTGTTTTAGACTCCTAGAAATGTTTTTATGCTTTTTTTGACCCATTTCATGTTTAAGCATGAAAAATGGACAGGCTCTATTCTACTCCTTTTCCAAATAAAATCCGAAGAGGTTACCATATAACTCCGCGGATCATCCCTTAATTGTGACTTCTTGAGATGGGAAATCAAAATAAAAGAAATAGAATTAGAGTGCTATCTATATGTACATCTAATATATGTACATATTGTAATTTGATCTATATGAAGCCTATATTCGTATACAATACAACTTTATATAATAAAAAATAGTATACAATACTAGCCAGTGTGGTAGAAAGAACTATAGTTCTTTCTACCACACTAGCTTATTAGATACTTACTAAGATACTTCTGATTCCAGCCGAATCATTTCATTTAAGACTTAGAGTTTGAATCCCTTTCTTTCATTTCTTAAATCATTGATAAGAATTAATAATTCAAATTAATCATTTTGGCTAACTGTTTTTACATAGATGATAAGTAAAAAAGCAGTAGGAACTAGAATGAACAGTGCAGTAGCAATAAGTGCGAGAATATTGACTTCCATAATCTTCTTTTTTTTGTTTCGCAATAACTCGGGATCTAATCCCATAGAGATGAGAAATTTGACTCTTGTAAATTCAATGGGATGAATTACATCCTGATAATACTGAATCAGATCAATATTATGAATAATAATTTCTGATCTATCAAATGAATTCATCGTCTAAAATGAAATAGTATAACATAGGAAGATCTTTTATCCATACTAAATAAAAAATACCATTTTTGATTGTATCAGAAATACCCGCCGTTGGATTTTCGTCCCCTTTTTGCACTTTTTCTTTTCTATAACCTAGCATCTTCCTTATACAACTTTTCTACTTATACATAGAATTATGTACATAAAATTATGAAGTATCATATGATATGACCAGTATTCTCTGGGTCATACACAGATCCAAACAGTATAAGTGAGATAGAAAAAAGAAAGGATTAAGGATAAAAAATCGAATATTCGAACAAATGAAATTTACTAAGAATAAGAAAGGGGACGTTGCTTGGTTGGTCTTTTCTTTTATTTAGTATCCTCTCTTTATTGGATTGGGATTGGAACGTATACATGAAAAACGCAGTATGCAATTTGAATGAGAATGAAATAGATTGTTTCCAATTAGTATTAATAATTGAGGATACACAAAAAAAAGTAGGAATTTAGAAAGGATGTGCTTTAACCTGAAAAGTACTTCGCCGGGTAATTAAATTCTATTTATATTAAGTGTATCGTACAATAAACGAAGACAATTTATGTCTGTACTCCCCATAAAAATATGGGCACTCTATTTCATTTCATTGATCAAGAACAATCGAAAAAGAAAGTGAGTATAGTATCTCTTAAATTTAAAATACTGAATATAGTCAGTCTGAATATAGCAATACTACCGATTGTACTAATCTACATATGTCTCTCCCTTATCAATCAGTACTAGTGAAAGAAATTCCCCTATTTGTCTGATGATAAATGCGAAACAAAAGAAATAAAAATCCCCCCCCCTACCCTTTTCCCTTTTTCTGTCGGATCGATCGTTGCCTGAACTGAAGGAATCCTATCCTTCCCTTCGTTATATCGAATAGTATGAGATGCTTCATGAATGAAGCATCAAACAAACAAAAAAAAAACGTTCTAATTCTATAGAATTAGAACATAGATAGAAAGACTTTTCCGATCTAGCCATACCATTAGATTATATTGACAATTCCAAAAACTGTTCATACTATCATCATAGTATGATGACGGTCGGGCGGATATGCCCCCATCGTCTAGTGGTTCAGGACATCTCTCTTTCAAGGAGAAAACGGGGATTCGACTTCCCCTGGGGGTAGGGTACTACGAAAGGAAGTTGATCATGGATTATCAATAAGCCTAGAATGAATTCTTCCTGGGTCGATGCCCGAGCGGTTAATGGGGACGGACTGTAAATTCGTTGGCGACATGTCTACGCTGGTTCAAATCCAGCTCGGCCCAAAAATTCACCGTTCCATGAGAAGGAAACAGAGATGCCTGATCCGTAGAAATAAAGAAAAAGGGTCAATTTTTTTGCTCCATCTATATTTTTTTTCTCATCTCATTGAAAGATTGATTATCTATTTTTAACAATAAAATAAAAAATCACTAGTTACTAATAATCCGCGCTACTCTCACAAAAGCCCGTGTTTATGTGGATATGATATCAATATATCATTCGCGTATCCGTTACGTTACAACATGACAAGTAGAATGTTCTTATGAAACCATAAGAATATGTATGCTATACACCTCGCTGGGATTGTAGTTCAATTGGTCAGAGCACCGCCCTGTCAAGGCGGAAGCTGCGGGTTCGAGCCCCGTCAGTCCCGAACTAGGATCCGATGAATTTCTCAATTCATTTTTTTTTTATTTTTAGCGAAAGGGAAGACGGGGAGCAAAATGGAATCTCCGTTGCGGGAGGGGGTAAAACA